TGATAAGACTAGAAAATATTACTTGCCTAAAATGTATGATCCCATTTTGAATGGGTTATATCGGGGAACAATCAAAAAAAAAATTTCACCTTCAATCATAAATAAAATTTCGTTAGAAAATTTCATAGAGACAATGGAAATTAATAAGATTCATAGTCTCCTTCTTCCTGATACTGATTACCAAAAGTTTGAACATAAAATAGACCGATTTGATAAAAAAACTTTTTCAACGGAAAATCGTCATTTATTTACTTTAATCAGTAAATTTGATAGAGAATCGGGATCGAGTTTAAATTGGAAGGGCCTCTCTTTATTTTCAGAAAAAGAACAAGGAAGGATTGGTTCAGAAAAAAGAGCCAAATTTTACAAATTTTTATTGAATACAATTCTAACTAGCCCTAATGGTCAAAAAACAAAACAAAAATTTGTAATAAAAGAAATCAGTAAAAAAGTCCCTAGATGGTCATACAAACTTATTACCGAATTGGAATTCCTGTCGGGCGCAGCTCATGAAGGCCTACCGTTGGATTATCAGATACGTTCAAGAAAAAGGGATCGTGTAATAATTTATAGGCCTACTAAACAAAGGATTGATAAAAAATTAATAAAAGGATTGATAAAAAAAAGAAATACAAGAAAAGATAAGAAGAAATGCGCCCGCCACCTACAGATTTGATACCTTCGCCTACAAAGAAACTCAAAACACCAACTCCATTAGTAATTCCATCAATTACTCGTCTATCAAAAAAAGAAGTTAACTTGGCCAATCCTCTTATTCCCCCAATAAAGAATCTTGCATAAAAAGCATCTATGTAACCACGATTATATGACCAATCATATATACCATTTATTATTTTGTCCAAAAAAATTCTTTTAGGACCTGTTTTAACAAAAGAGTTAATTAAGTCCCAATTTTGCAAAGATGAATAAACAGGTTTATAAAAAAAAAAGGCTATAAATATTCCAAAAAGAGCTATACTAACTGAAAAAAGAGCATCTTTCAAAAATTCATACCAATCTATTGAATTATTCAAATTTTGATGTAAAAGGTTTATAGACGGAGTTAACCATTTTGATAATATGTCCAAATACACCCCTTCTTGATTGAAAGGAATTCCTAGGGATCCAACGAACAACGTAAATAGAACCAATACAAGTAGAGGAAATAACATAGTATTATCTGATTCATAAGGATACGAAGAAAACTTATTATTTCCAAAACGGGTAATAGTAATAAAAGGTTGTGTGATGTTTCTTGCATTCTGATTAATTCGATACGTTTTTTTTGAAAAAAAAGAAACAATCTCATGATTTTTCATTGTTAATACCGTTAATAAACGAAAATTTTTGTTAATTATTTTTGAATCTTCTTTACCCCATAGAGATATTGAATAGAAGGGAGTATTCTTTTTACCACTGTAATTTTGAAAATGAACGTTTAAATGTCCTTCAAAAGTAAGTAAATAGATTCGAAACATATAAAATGCGGTTAATCCCGCTGTAAACCAAGCAATTATTGAAAAAATTGGTGAATACAACCAAGTATCATTAAGAATTTCATCTTTGGACCAAAAACAAGCAAGAGGTGGAATACCACAAAGAGAAAGTGTACCTAATAAAAAAGCGGTTTTGGTAAGTGGGACATGCTTTGTTAAACCCCCCATAAAAACCATATTCTGACTTTTATTTGGAGAATATCCAACAAGAGTTTCCATTGAATGAATAACCGACCCAGATCCTAAAAACAATAATGCTTTCGAATAAGCATGAGTAATCAAATGAAATAAAGCACTTCGATAAGACCCCATACCTAGAGCTAACATCATATAACCCAATTGAGACATTGTGGAATAGGCTAAACCTCTCTTAATGTCTTTTTGAGCAAGGGCAAAAGTAGCTCCGAATAATATTGTTATTACTCCTACCAAAGAGATTAAATTCATTATGTGAGGGATGACTATGAAAAGAGGAATAAGCCGAGCTACAAGAAAAATGCCCGCTGCTACCATAGTAGCCGCATGTATAAGAGCCGAAATAGGAGTAGGCCCCTCCATGGCATCCGGTAACCATACATGAAGGGGAAATTGTGCAGATTTAGCAACCGCACCGGCAAATAATAGAACGGCACATAAAATAACAAATAAAAAATTGACTTCATTATGATTATTAGAAATCAAGTTATTGAATATTTTGAATAAATCTCGAAATTCGAAACTCCCTGTTATCCAATAAAAACCTAAAATTCCTAATAATAAACCAAAATCTCCAACACGATTAGTTACAAATGCCTTTTGGCAAGCATTTGCAGCAACAGGCCGTGTGAACCAAAACCCTATTAATAGATATGAACACATTCCTACCAATTCCCAAAAAATATAAATTTGTATCAAATTAGAACTAGTAACTAATCCTAACATAGAAGTACTGAAAAAACTCATATAAGCGAAAAATCTCAAATATCCTTGATCATAAGACATATAATTATCACTATAAATAAGAACCATAATTCCAATAGTAGTGATTAATATTGACATAATAGAAGTAAGTGGGTCGATCAAGTAACCGAACTCTAAAGAAAAATCATTATTGATGATCCAAGACCATACATATTGATAGATAGAACTGCCATTTATTTGCTGAATAGACAGATTGATCGAAAAAATCATGACTATACTTAACAAAAAAACACTTTTAAAAGCCCACATACGGCGAAGACTTTTTGTTGCCGACGGAAAAAGAAGAAGTCCCGCCCCTATTAACATAGGAACTGGAAGTGGAAGAAAAGGTATTATCCACGCATATTGATATGTCTGTTCCATAAAAAAAGTTTTTTTTTTCTTAATTAATTATTTCCGATTTACGAGATCCTACCCCCTGTCAATTTCCAACAATTTCAAAAGGAGTCAATAAAAAAAATCAAGAGATGTACTAACTTAAATAGAATTTTCGAATTTTATATATTCTTACTTATTTCTGAGTCTTTCCAAAATACTTCAAATATTCAAATAAAGAAAGTTACAGTTGGGCAACTGATATGACCAACTTGCTCATAAAGCGAATATTTAGTTATTAACTAGGATTTTTTAAAAAATACCTAAAATGAAATTTATTAATTAGTATTAGATCACTTTAGATTCATAAAGTAAGGATAAAAAATTACATTAAAACATTAAAAAGAGTACTTGATTATGATATGAATCAATATGATTCATAGGATTAACAAAGGTAAAAGGTTGTACTAATGCAATAAGAACTTGCTTTTTTGTTAGTTTATTCCAAATCATTAACGGGTTTCATTATCAAATTTTTTGATTCTTTTCCATTTTTCTAAAAAATATTTATAGGAAACGCTATAATATCTGACATTTTTTCTAAGATTTATTAGATAAGATCTATTTTTCTATTTATTGATTATTGAAAGGAAAGGGCTTAAAAAAAATTACTAAGATTTCTTTTCTCAAATCATGTATCTTTTAACAGATTAATTCATTTAATGACGAGTTTTATTCGAATTTAAAAATGTAATTGGGAGGGGAGTAGTCTTTCCTCAAGTTTGGCCAATTAATAGAAAATGAAAAAAATGACAGTTTTCTTTAGTCAATGGGAATGGGATTCTTAAAAAATTTGGGGTATTTTATTCTGTATAACTGAAATGTCGAATACAAAAATGGACAGAGTTCTAAATAGAAGGTCTTTTTTAAATTCTTTGTTCCCCTAAATTATCTTTCTATAGTACAACAGCGAATTCTAGAGATATGGATGTGAATCATAAAGAACAGCAAATAAAGATACTAATCAATAAAACGAGTCTTTCTTACGAATATTATATGTATATATAAAAAATTTTTGTTTAAAAAAATGACATATCATGCTCTTTTTCGAGTAAGCTTTTTTAGAATTTTTGTATATCTCTTAATCCATATTTTTATTATTTTTTTTTTAAGATAATATAATATTGTCTATCTATAGAATAACTAGATAATGAATAGATTCGTTTTGACCAATAGATGTCTTTCACATCCAACTATAACAACGAGTAACCTCTTCATTTTAAAATGGCAGTTCCAAAAAAACGTACTTCTATATCAAAAAAACGTATTCGTAAAAATATTTGGAAAGGGAAGGGATATTGGGCAGCCTTAAAAGCGTTGTCATTAGGGAAATCTCTTTCTACCGGAAACTCAAAAAGTTTTTTTGTGCGACAAAAAAATAAGTCATAAAATAAAAAAATAAAACATTGTAATAAGTAATAATCTTAATCGAAAAATAGGCCCATTTCCTTGTTAATAGGAAATTAACAAACCTGTTGTTTGTGACTAATCAATATGAACTAGAACTCGCTTCGCTTTAGGATATGTATAATTATAATAAGATGTATAATTTATAATAAGAATTCTTCGGTTTAGGTTTAGGAGTTAGTAAATTATAAAAGCTTTTGAAAAAAGAATAATAAAGACAAGATACAAAGCTTGGGCCTTTTTAGTATATTTTCTTGTTTTGGGGGGGTGGGGAGTCTTTTTCCCCATCAACCTATTTGTCACAATTACAATAATCGAAGTTTTTATATTATATATATATATAATCTATATTATATAATCTATATCTATATATTTATATATATATATAATTTTTATATAGAAATTTAAATGGTAAAAAAATAAATGGTAAAAAAAAAGAAATCTTTGTAGTTCTATCAATAACTAGAGGGTTGAACCTTCTAGTTTCAAGAGTTCGATTCTATTTAATTATTGAATTATAGAAGAGCATAAACTACACCAAAGCACTAAGGTAAATAAAACCCATACCCCAGAATAATGAACCTTCGAATTCGTATTTGAACAAAGTTTTATTCATCCATTTTAATCTTTACTAAAAGAATTTCATTGAGCTGACTCCTTAAATCTCGACGATTTAGTAAGAATAGGCTATTATGAATTCGAACAAGCCGCTATGGTGAAATCGGTAGACACGCTGCTCTTAGGAAGCAGTGCTAGAGCATC